GCTAGTAAGTCGTTACTAAACTAATGGTTCCCACTTGAAGGAGTGATTGAAGCTGGATTAGAAAAATGCGCAATTTTGTATACAGGTTTTTTAGTTAAAAATTATATTGATAATAATTATGTAATATTGTGTCATATATTATATATTTTTGTTTTTTATTTACTTTCCAGTAAAGTAAATAGTAAGTAATAAATTCATAAAAAAAAAGGCAAAGAAGGTATTTTAATTCAAATAAGAAATAATAAGAAATATAACTTCTAATATAACTTCTATTATAGGAATTTGAATGTCTAGGAATTCTAATGGAAATTTCTCTTGTTTTGTTATTGAAGTAGCAATAACTAATATTTTTCATTAATAAAAAATTCGAATTAAATCCTTTGATCTCTGCAATGAAGGATTCATTGGAATAAAAGAGGAAATGGCCTGGCCAGTACTTAACCAGACCAGGCCGGGGGAATAAACCGTGTGTACAAAATTAAAGAAATAAGGTATTCTTTCTATTGAATAGATCCGTTTTAAGTCATTATATAAATTGACAATTCCTGATCAAATTGGTTTTTTTGCTTTTTTATTTATTTTTATTAATTTCTTTATTTATTAATATTTATTTAATAATTATTAATTTCAATTGAAAATTCAATATTAATATGAATATTTTTTTCGTATTAAGATTATTCGTATTAAGATTATTATAATAGATATATATCTATTATATATATCTATTATAATATTATTTAATAAATATTATTTAATAAATTATTCTAATTTAATATATTATTATAATGGAGTATCGAGTAATATCTTATTTCTTTAGATTAATTTAATATTTAATTGACTATATTATTATTAATATTATGTTAATATATTATGTTGTAAATATATTATGTTAAGATATTATCTTATTAAAATTTAAATAACATAAGTTAAATTTTAGATTTCTTTTCTATTTATATAAATTTTTGAATTTTCATTATAAAAATTTTTCTTGTTTATTGTTCGTTATGTTATATTATGTTATATATGTTATATTATGTTATATAAGATATATTATATATTTATAATATATATTTAAAATAGATAGCAATTTTAAACATACATATATATATATATATATTTAGTATATATATATTTTATATATTTCGAAATTAAATTCTATAATTATTTTGATTTTCGATTTATTCGAAATATTTCGAAAATCTGATATTCAAATATAATATTATATTAAAGTGTATAATAAAACTAAGTGTATATAAAAGTATATAATAAAAGTGTATACTAAATACACAGTGTAATATAAAAATTCTATTACAATATAATTATTGAATTGAATATTGAATAAAGATTAATAAAAAGATAATAAAGATTAATAAAAAGATAATAAAAATAAAGAAAAAACGAGGATTTTTCTCAATGTTTCTTTCACGTGTTACATCATATAAAAATTTTCAATTTGGAATTGGGAGAGATGGCTGAGTGGACTAAAGCGGCGGATTGCTAATCCGTTGTACAAGTTATTTGTACCGAGGGTTCGAATCCCTCTCTTTCCGTCTCCTATGATCACTTGGGACTTTCGAATTGTAAGGAATTTTGATCCCTTGATTTTATCATTGGTAAATGTATAAAACAAATCAAATTATTCAAAATTTAGAAAAAGGAAAAAAACTCAAAATCTTTTTATTTTTATTCCTCACGTCCAGGATTACGTCCTGGATCATTAGATAAGAATCCGAAAATAAATAGGGAAACAAAGAATATAACTACTGTGTAAACAAAGAGTTTGAGAGTAAGCATTACACAATCTCCAAGATAATTTTTTTTTGAAACAGGGAATATATTACCTATTTTTTACCGCATATCCTATTTATTTTGACATGACACCCCGAAAATGAAAAAAAAAGTATTTTTTTAATAAAAGAAATAAATTTTAAATAATTTATTAGTAATAAGATTTTGATTCCGTCGTTACTAAAAATTTATTGTCATATCAATAATTAGATATTGTCTAGGACCCACTAATCCGCGCTCACTGGAAGGTGAGAACGGGGAAAAAGCTGATTCAAATTCATCACAGCGGTTATTCATTCAATATACAAGAATTAAGAATTTCTATTTTTGAATCGAGGATTCATATTCATAATGTAAGACTTATCTGATCTTATCAATTTTTCGAATTTTTATATCGAATATATAATAAATTTAGTAGAGTATTAAAGATTTCATCGAAAACTTACAGCAGCTTGCCAAACAAAGGCTAAGAGAAAAAAGAATAGGGGTATGACAGGCATAATATCTACGATTGGATTGAAAATGGCATAAGCTTCGGGCAATTTCGCGAAGAAAAAACTACTCGAATAAAGGGCAGAATTAAGACAGATACCGATTAAACTAAAGATATTAAGCATAACAAATATTTTGTTCTTGTAGATTAGATAATTTGATTTTGATTGAGTTATTTTTATAAGGGAAAAATGAAAAAGGCAGATCAAAAAATCTTTCTTTTTCTTTGGACTCTCCCAAATAAAAAATCCCTCCTTCCATTCTCATTTAAGAATGAGAATCCAAGGAATTCTACTTTCATACAATATCTTAATTGAATTCCATGTAATGATCAATGAATTTTTTTATTCTATATCTACATATATTGAATCCTAGCACCAAAATACATCATATGTTTTTATATATTTGAGTTGGGATTGACGAATAACCAAGATCTATAATAGTGTTTATTAGTGTATAATAGAAATGAAATGGGGCGTGGCCAAGCGGTAAGGCAGCGGGTTTTGGTCCCGTTACTCGGAGGTTCGAATCCTTCCGTCCCAGACCCTTTCAATTGTATTCCACATAAGACAACATTTGTTAAAGAGAACAATTTTATCTTATGAATTCTCAGATATGAACTCTGAATCGCGCAATGTGAAAGAAAGGTTTATCGATTCCGTTCCCCAAAACCAAAAAGTAAATAAAAATCAAATAAATAGGTTATCCCAATTCCACATTCTATGTGGAAACTGAAAAGTAGTGAATTTTAAATTGCATCACAGGTCGTAAAACTGCTAACTAAAGTTGGCACGAGAAAAGAAAAAATAGGAAAAAGGGATCTGGACCCTATTTTTTATTCTCTGGTTCAACTGAATGATTGTAAATCAATGGAATGTAGCGATTGGGGATAAATTCGTATAGTACATCTACTTGACTTTTGAATTGATCAAAAAATTATTGAATCTGAAGTAAAACAAAATAGGTAGAAAAAACAAGGCCTATGCTGATATGATATATATTATGTATTTTGTTTGTCTTGTTGTATTTCAGTAACAGGTTAGATATTTCAGTTAAGCAAAAGGATCTGTGATTCTTTAAATATTCTATAATTACTAATTACTGGTACGAACTGTTCATTGTATATGATGGATACGAACAAATCATACTCCTCTAATTCTTGATTCAGATTTCATTTTTCAGATGAAAGAAGGAATAATGTAAGGACCTTAATTTTACTTTATACGAGATCGTTTTTTCTTACTTCATTTTTTTCTTAGTACTCGAAGAAGTGTGAGAAATCAATAATATTTCGACTTTTTCGGGTCATTGAAATAGCTTATTTGGTTAATAATTGATTTTGTTCTGGAATTATAAATCCATTATTATTAAACTTCTTTTGGAGATTTCGAGTTTATTTGTTCGAAAAAAAAAATGTATCCTTCATGAAGGATTAATCCTCTCGAACAATCTATTGACGATGTAAATAATAACTCTTCCATAAACTAGTTTATTCAGATTTTTATAAATATGTTTCATTCAAGAATATAGGGTTAAATAAATTGGATTTTTGTTAAGCCTTCTCTGGATAAATACTTATCTATCTATCTATGGATAGATAAGTATGGATATATACTGATGGGACCAATGACTATTCACGATTCCATATTGAATCAATTCCATACTGCTTTGAAATTAAATTAGAGGAATGTTATGGTAAAACTTCGTTTGAAACGATGTGGTAGAAAGCAACGTGCGACTTGAAGGACATGATCGATTGTGGATTTTTACATCCACCATTTTCCATAGTAATGAAGATGCTCTTGGCTCGACATAGTTTGTTCTGTTCTGCTAAGAACACAATTTGTGTTGGATTGTAAGTAAAGAGTACATGATGGAGCTCGAGAAGAAAGGATTAATTGATTCATTTATCAAGGGATAGAATCTAGGGTTAGTGAAAATCAATAAGTTAGACCAACTTTGTAAGTATATCCTCAATATATATCTATATGGAAAGGTTCAAATTCGAATAAGTTTGCAAAAAAGTAAAATTTTTCGAATTTGGTAAAACCATTTTGATCAAAAGTGTATAACAAGGGAATCAATCGTTCATATTTCTATTTATATAGAAAGAAATAACAGAAAGAAATAAAAAAGGTATGTTGCTGCCATTTTGAAAGGAATAAGGATCCCCGAAGTAATGTCTAAACCCAATGATTTCACAAAGCAAAGATAAAGGATTCCGGAACAAGGAAACACTATTTTCAATTGGCTCAATAATTGGATCAGAATGAGGAATAAAAATAAATAGATTCCGGATGAGACAAACAAAAGAGTTTAGAGACGGCTCAATAAATGTATAAGGATTTTCCTTAGAATTCTGTCACAATTACCCAACTTGAGTTATGAGTATAAATAAGATTTATTTTTTTCTGTAAAGGAAGAACAAAAAAGGACTGAATTTAAATCATAGTCTAATTCATGGTTTTCTGGATCCATTTGCTTACAGAAATACGAATCATTTTTCTCGAGCCGTATGAGGAGAAAACCTCCTATACGTTTCTAGGGGGGGCTTTGTTTATTTACATCTATCCCAATGAGCTATCTATCGAATCGTTGCAATTGATGTTCGATCCCGAAGAGAAGGAAGAGATCTTCGAAAAGTGGGTTTTTACGATCCGATCAAGAATCAAACTTATTTAAACGTTCCTGCTATTTTATATTTCCTTGAAAAAGGCGCTCAACCTACAGGAACGGTTTATGATATTTTAAGGAAAGCAGAATTTTTAAAAGAAGGAACTTCGAGTTAATTAAAGGAAAAAACGAAATTAAAATTAATAAATAAACAAAGTAGGGGAGGTTACTAGTATCTAGTTTTGTGTAATTATTTACACCTTATTTTACTTTTTCTTGCTTTATTCATATTTATTTACTTTTTTCTTGGCGTAGGAATTCAATTTACTAATGAATAACTTTACCAACAAACAAAGGGTAAATCTTGCTTATTGTACCTTTAATTGATTGAATCAACCGGTGCTTTTTTTTTTTTGACTTTTCCTTAATTTTTGCCATTCGAATTTCTTATTTATGTTTATGTTGTGCCAATCCAACACAAGTCTTTATTTTATATTTACTTCGATTTGTTTTCTCAACATTGCGCTTATATTGACAATGGTGTATCGAACAAATATAATTTGATCGTAGATAAATAGATCTGTTTATCCCCACCCCATATTGGTTTTTTCTTTCCTTCACTTCACTAAAATGATGGGTTTGCCTTGCTCCGCATTTACTCTCATAGAAAAATGTATTGATTAAGGAAAATAAAAAAAAATTGAAAAAAGGAATGGGTGGTCTGTCACAACTTTTACATTTCGATTGGTAATATCTATTCGCTCATTTTTGGATTTGCGTGTTTATAATTGATTATAAAATATTTCTTTTCGATGTGTTGCTAGTTCAATGTTTTGACAAGATTGGACAGTGCAATTCAACTTATTTTTTTTTATTTTGATCGTATCTACATATCCTATTTATTCGGGTTGCTAACTCAACGGTAGAGTACTCGGCTTTTAAGTGCGACTATGATCTTTTACACATTTGGATGAAGCAACGAATTCGTCCAGACTCTTGGTAGAGTCTATAAGACCACGACTGATCCTCAAAGGTAATGAATGGAAAAAACAGCATGTCGTAAGAAAATTTATTTCTTATTTTCAATTTTATTAATTATTAAATTAATTAATAAAGTCAAATTTAATTAATAATTAATAAAGTAAAATGAAAGTAAAACTTGGAGTTTTTTTTACCGGATCATTACAGTTCAAAAAATTGTTTTGATTTGTGGGGACAAAAAAATTCCCATTTACAGTTGGGTCTAGTGAATAAATGGATAGAGCCTTATGGTTCCAATTCCTGTAAAATAAAAGGAAACGAGCTTATGTTCTTAATTTGAATGATTACCCGATCTAATTAGACGTTAAAAATAAATTAGTGCCTGATGCGGGAAAGGATAGGTTCCCATGTGCGTGGACCATTGATTTTATTTAATGAATCCTAATTATTCATTATTATGGATTGTAGACGGATGTGTAGAAGAAACAGTATATTGATAAAGCGAATTTATTCCAAAGTCAAAAGAGCGATTGGGTTGCAAAAATAAAGGATTTTTTATCCTTTTGTAATTATAACGAACATCAACTAATTAGATAGAAAAGGAAAGGAAAAAGATTTGTTGATTGGATTCCCTGTTTTTTTCCGGGGTAGATTTTTTTCTTACTATATTCTTACTATATTTAGTATACTATATTTTTTATTTACTAATATAAAACACTATATAAAAATATAAAACACTATATAAAAAATATAAAATATTCAAATATTAAACTATATATAAACTATATTAAACTATATATAAACTATAACTATATATAATATAATACATTATACATACCCTGTTCTGACCATATTGCACTATGTATCATTTGATAAACCAAGAAATTCCTCCCGTCAAGTAGAAATGTAAATGAAACAATTACAAGGATATTTAGAAAAAGCTAGATCTCGGAAACAACACTTCCTATATCCGCTTCTTTTTAAGGAGTATATTTATGCATTTGTTCATGATCATGGTTTAAATGGTTCGATTTTTTATGAACCCGCGGAAATTATTGATAATGACAATAAATCTAGTTCAGTACTTGTAAAACGTTTAATTATTCGAATGTATCAACAGAATTATTTGATTAATTCGGTTAATCATTCGAATAAAAATCGATTCATTGGGCACAACAATTTTTTTTATTCTCATTTTTTTTCTCGGATGATATCAGAAGGTTTTGCAGTCATTATGGAAATTCCATTTTCGCTGCGCTTAGTACCTTTTTCTTCTGAAAAGGAAATACCACAATTTCAGAATTTACGATCTATTCATTCAATATTCCCCTTTTTAGAGGACAAATTATCACATTTAAACTATGTCTCAGATATACTAATACCCCATCCTATCCATTTGGAAATCCTGGTTCAAATCCTTCAATGTCGTATCCAAGATGTTCCCTCTTTGCATTTATTGCGATTCTTTCTCCACGAATATCATAATTGGAATAGTCTCATTACTTCGAAGAAATCGATTTACGTTTTTTCAAACGAAAATAAAAGACTATTTCAGTTCCTATATAATTTTTATGTATTCGAATGTGAATTTGTATTTGTTTGTCTTCGTAAACAATCTTCTTATTT